AGAGTGCATTTGCCGGAATATTAGATCTTTTGTATTTTGTAATGGGACTCATCTTTATCACACTTCTTTGTCTTCCAAGAAAATTAGATCATTAAAAAAACGAAGTTTCGAACTTCACTCCGTCCTTCTTTCCATTTCCATTGGTTACAAATCCAAACAAAGAATCGAAGGGAAATGGAAAGAAGGTTAGATGATACTTCATCAGATGATTGTACCCCGAAGGCGGTAGTTTATCGAAAAGAATGAAAAAAAAACGCAAAATAAAGGAATTTTTGATTGGATTAGAAAGATTCGGTATGGATAAAAGATCTTCCTATGTTATACTATTCAATTCTGGACGATGAATCGATTTGATAGCTCAGTTATTCACGATATTGAGCCGATTCAATATCATTATCATCATCGAGATTTAATTCATCCCATTGAATTTACAGGCGTAAGATTTATCATCTCTATGGGATTAAATCCCGAGTTATTGCGAAGTAAAAAAAAAAAAAGAAAGATGAGATTATGGAAGTAAATATTCTTGCATTTATTGCTACTGCACTGTTCATTCTAGTCCCTACTGCTTTTTTACTTATCATATATGTAAAAACAGTCAGTCAAAATAATTCATTTGAATGAAACTTGACTTCGGAGTTCTTAGTAAGGATTCCCCTTTTTCGTCTTAAATGAAATGAGCGGACTAGAATCAGCAGTATTCTATGAGATCCGATAGTATGGTAGAAAGAAATAGATAACTCTTTCTACCATACTATTTATTTTCTTAGTGTTATTTAATGTCTCAAAATGTACTCTATAAAGATAGAGGTTTAATATAGATCAGATCAATCGAAAATCAAATCAACGAAGGAAAAAGGCTCTGGGCATATATTAATAAAAGGAATCTTTTCTTTTTCATTATTAGTATTAGATAGTTAAAAAAGCTAACTCAATTTCGTAGTACCCTTAGAGTCCACTTCTTCCCCATACTACGAGTGAAAGGGAAAATGTAAAGACTACCATTAAAGCAGCCCAAGCGAGACTTACTATATCCATGTGATTTGTGTCCCCTATCTCTATGAATATGAAGGAATTATTCCATTATTGCTCACTAATAATAGTGGAATCACTGGTGCAGAGTCAAAAAAAAGGGGGGGGTGTTCTGGACCAACACTATCGATTAACTAATCCAATAAACCCACATATTCTTAAATATGATTTCTAGTAGAATCGGGAAACATAGGGAATGTTACTAATAGAACGTCTAGGATAATCAAACCTAGTGTTTCTTTTTTTGTCCTTGCTAAAGAAAAGGAAAAAAATATTGAGTCCAGACGGATCGCTATCTATCACATACCTCGATTTCCCATTTGATCTAATCCTTACCCTCTCCTGATTGTGTCTTTGAAACAATCGTAAAATAGCCTATTCTTTTCTTGACTAGGGTTACCAAACAGAAATTTTTTATTTTTGCACTTTTATATATTTTTATATAAAATATATATATAAAAAAAGCTCCAATCTAATTCAAGGCCTAGTTAGTAGACACTACATTAACATTAATAGTAGAAGGGGTATCAAGACTTACCGATTCCCTTACACTACGCTAATCTTTCTTTTGGTGAATCCTTGAGTCAAGGATTTACAGCCCTCTACGGATGTTTAAAATCAAAGAAGTCTCAAGGGCCACCTCCCCCTGGGGAATAACTCGTCGAGTTATATCAGTAGAAGAGAGAAGAGACTAAGGAATTTTGAGTCTTGTGTTGATCAGGCGACACCCGGATTTGAACTGGGGAAAAAGGATTTGCAGTCCCCCGCCTTACCACTCGGCCATGCCGCCAAAACGATACAAAATAGATGAAAATATTCCCCCTTTTTATATTTTTATCTTGAATCCCTTTTTTTCCTTAATACCTTTTAATACCTTTCTGAATTCCAAAAAAATTGGAACCATTAACTATTGGCTGTGAATTCATGAACGATTCTTGGATTTGAATCTAAAATCGTGTTTCCTTAATGACATAAGAAAATAAAAATGGATAGATATACATAACCAATCAGTCTTGATTCTTTTCAATCAAAAAGACTTCTCAATTTCAATTATAATAGCAATTATGAGTATATGTAAACCCTCTAAGAGAAATTATATATCTGGGTGGATCTTATCCATATGATGGCTATAGGGAATTAGCAGGACTTTATCGTGTGTCAATTTTTCATTGATTAGATGGAAGCTAAAATAGAAATTTGGATACAGCACGACCTGCGTTGCTCCGAATAGAACTTCTATAAAGGAAGATATAGAGAAAGGAAGATATAGAGTGCCCATAGTTAATACATATAACCCTTCTTACACACTTCGGTTCTGTTCTATTCTACGAATTCTACTAAATACTAAAACTAGGTAAAAATATCTTCCTTCTCTGCGAATCTTTTTTTGAACAACAGAATCCATGAAAAAAGGGGTTAAGTGCTAAAACACTCTATTCTTTAAAATGCTTATTCTGTCTTTATCTTA